TGGGTTCTTAAGAATCAGAGTCTTTTTTTTCGTCTAAATGACAAAGTTGATTTAGTTTTCTACTGTTCCAAAAAACTCCATTCCATTTTTTCTGATTGAGGATCCTTTTGAAAAAAGAACTTCATTGATTGATTCACCTGCTCGTTGATAGTATCTATGGGTACTTTACAAGTTATAAGAAGGGAGGAATTACTCAATTTTCGGATTATCTAGATTTCAGATATCATACAAATACTTTTCTATACTCTTAACTTTATTTCTAATTTATATTTTATATATTTTATTTTCTTATCTCAGAAAAATTTCAATTTTTTATAAGTTCATTGAATAACTTCTATTTAATCAAAAAAACGAGATTCCCCCCTTTTTTTGGTTGTCCACTACTTTATTTTTATTGTACGTAATAAATAAAAAAGGAAGTTCTGATACATCTGAAAACCGACACGAAGACTAGGAATTTTTGGCGAACAGGATTAAAAATCATTACTCTTTCGACACAAGAAGGGGAATTTTCTCCACCCCTATTTTTGTGTCGAAGAATAGGAAGACAAATAATCCCTCCTAGAATTATTTGTTGCCCACATTTATAGTTCCGCGCTTACTTATGCGACTATCTATCCCAATCTTATTCTATTTCAAATAGAATAAGATTGATAATTTAAATCCGGCATATAGTATAGTAGCATAGTCGTACGAATTCAATTTGGCTAAAAAAAACAAAGAAAGCGGTGGTAAAGTCAAATAAAATAGTCTTCTTCAAAAAGGATCTACCTATATATGATATGACTAGAAATGCGGTACAAGAGATTCCCCGAATCTTGTAGAAAAATCAAAATATATAGTAAACAAGTAAATAAAAGGTTTTTCAGAATTTCAGTTTTTTTTGATGATACATAATCGACAACAATAATTTGTTTCTTTTTACGAACTTGATGTCGATAAATCGGCGAGTCTAGAAATTCATTTCGGCCAATTGAACCTTCTCGAACTGTTTCTTTTTAAGAACCAAAAAGATTTGTGCCAAAATAACAGATGCCAAGAAGAATAAAAGACCTTGGACACGTAATGGATCTTGAAGTACTATTTCGGCATCTCCCTGACCAAATCCACCCACATTAGGATTACTCGTTAGTGGTTGATCAAATCTGATGGATTCACCTTCTGAAACAAGAAGTTCTGGTCCAGGAGGGATAATATCAACCACTTGACCTCCATCCGACGGATCTGTTATGGTTATTTCGTACTCCCCCTTTTCTTTTCGTATGATTTTACTTACTATACCCGCTCCTGTAGCATTATAAACTGTATTGTTACTCTTGCTTCCGTCGGGATAAATCTGACCCCTTCCCCTATTTCCCCCTACGTACATAGGATATTTTAAGAAGTGAACATCCTTCTTAGTAGCGGGGTCGGGCGAAAGAATAGGAAAGGTGATTTCGCTATATTTCTGACCAGGGACAGGCCCTATCACAAGAATATTTTTTTTATTAGGGCGGTAGCTCTGAAAAGACAAATTGCCTATCTTTTCTTTCATCTTGGGAGAAATACGATCGGAAGGAGCTAATTCAAACCCCTCCGGTAAAATAAGAACAGCCCCTACATTCAAACCCCCTTTCTTACCATTAGCAAGAACTTGTTTCACTTGCTTATCATAAGGAATTCGAACAACTGCTTCAAATACAGTATCAGGAAGTACCGCTTGTGGAACCTCAATATCCACGGGCTTATTAGCTAAATGGCAATTGGCACATACAATACGCCCAGTCGCTTCTCGTGGATTTTCATAACCCTGCTGCGCAAAAACGGGATATGCACTTGAAATGGATGTTCGAGTCATGATATATATCATGAGCGATACGGAAATAGATCGAGTAATCTGTTCCTTTATCCGAGAAAAAGTATTTCTAGTTTGCATGGTCTAATCATTGATCCGAAAATTTCTACAATAAATTGGGTAGGTCGCTCGTATAGTTCCCTATCCACGATTCTGCTATTTACTGGAATCATTTTACTGGAATGCTATAGGATGAAAATCCCTCGGGTAGAAAGTTTTTAATGCTTATGTAGAACTACACATTAAGAAACATTCTAATTTGATTAGATTAATATCGGTGGATCATTTATTAATCATTCATTGAATGATAAATAACTACAAGTGACGGAGATACACGATTTAAATAAAGGAAAATCAAATATTTTAAAATAGTATCGAGAATAACTGGAAAAGTGGAAACAAGACCAGATATGATTTGATCATTATGAACAAATCCAAAATCCTTGTAGACAGAACCAATCATTAGTTCCCAACCGTGGGTTGAATGAAATCCGATACATAAATCCGTTAATAAAAGAATCGAAAAAGCTTTTACTGTATCGCTTACGTTATATAGGAATTCCTGAGCCCAAGAGTTAAGAATAACAAGTTCTTGATTACCTAAAATAGAATAACCGCTTAGAATAGCAAAACATATTATATTTGTCGAGAAGTGCAAAATCATATGTATACGATCCTCATTGTGTATCTTGATTAATTGGATCGTTTCTTTGTGGATTCCTATAGGAAGCTTTTGTAGATGTATTTCCGAGTATTCCTTGATCAGTTCGTCCAAGAAGAGGATTTCCTCTAATTCTATGAACTTTTCTAAAATACTTTTTTCTTGAATATAATTCAAAAAGATTTCGGATTGATCAGTATTCGACCAATTAGTAACCCAAGATTCCATACTTTTAGTAAATGATGAGAGAGAAATCCAACAGGACAAAAACACTATAGATGCAAGATACAAAAGAGGAATGAATGCTTTCTTTTTTGCCATTTTTCGTCTGTGAATTATTAATTAACCCACTTCATTCGTCGACTCTATGTGATCGAATATTTCTTTTACCCATGAGTTCTAGACAAGGTATTAAACCTATGAATCTATTTTATTTATGATTTTGTGTGAATCTAGAACGAATACAAAAATAGACTACGACTCCGCTTCGAATTCGAATCAAGAAATAATCAAAAATAGTGTTTCCAGATCTCTCAATTCATCAAATTTATTAAAGTGTCTCCTTTCGATGAATGACCGAAAGGAGACACTTTAAGATTTAAGAAATGAATATTATTGATATTTTGAGACGAAAGAATTCCTTTTCTATAAAAATATAGAATATTTTGAAAAAATTCCAACGATTACCCATATCCAAGAATAGAATAATTGAGAGAAAGATATTGTGATGATAAAAAAAATGAGTGGTAAAACAAGGACCAGTTATCATTATTAAGAAAACCCTTTATTGGTTAGTATTAGTAATGGAACACAAAAGAAAGGATAAATTAAAGGGTCGATTGAAAGAAATAATTTACACGATAGGATTTATCTGCATCTAAAGTATCAATTCCAACAAATAGTGAAAAAAGATGAATTTATTTCTTTCGAAATCATTTGATATATCCGATGAATTGAATCTAGTAGTTCAATTTGTTACTTGTTTAAATTGAGTTGCATGGATTTGGATACGCATAAAAAACCTCAAAGGAGGGGGTTTTGTTTTAGGGTTGTTCCATATCTATCGGCTTTGGCTCGACTGAACGTTTTGACGAAACTTCAGTTAAATTATGTTATAGAAAAAACAGGAATTTTTTCCCTCCTGCTGAGAAAGCATTCATCCTTCAGCCCATTTCCTTTTCTCAAAAGACTTCAATTGGTACGCACAAAAAATAGGCCAATTCGGCGGCTTTTTGTTCAATTTCTCGTGAAGGCAAATTCTCATCAGTACGGGTCAACGGAATAGCCCCTCGGCCTCTGATGTCCATATAAAGGATACGACGAGCATAAATACCCTCTTTAACTTCTATTCTAATGGACTGAATATCTTTTATACGGAATTGGAGGAATATGCGACGATTTTTTCCAGGAAATCCCCAACGAAAAATACACACTATTCCCTCCTTTCTATCGAATCGATCATAACCACTACCTACATTCCAGGAAATTGTGCACCACAAATAGGAACTAATAAAGAAACCAGCGATCCCGTAGAAAGACATCACGATCCCTTGTGGAAAAAAAACAATTTGCTGAGCCGGAACAAAAGATATCAAATTTCTACCAATATAACTGGAAGTTCCAACCAATAAGAATCCTAATGAACCTAAAAAAACGATAAGGGCCCAGCAAAAATTACTTAGTTTTCGAGACCCCGTTATACGTTCTATCCATATATGTTCTGATCGCCAACTCATACTTCATCCGATTTAATTTTATTGGAATTCAGAGAATACCCCAAATTATTTTGACTTTACTTTTTTTTTGTTTCCGAAGGAACTCTCATCAAACTAGCACTAGTTTGATGTGAACTAGTGCTAGTTGATGTGAACCTTTAGGAGTAATTTATCAAATTGGTTAGATCTAAACTAATAACATACCCTTCCTTAAATCCCAAATATACATATTACAGATGGATCCACCAACTTTAGGTATCCAACGATCCTGCTCTATTTGAAACTAGCTGGAATTTATTTACCCATAGATCATTTTCTGCAGGCATAATAGCTTTTTCCTTTAGAAATCACATGTCATACCATATTTCCATTTCCCGAAAGAAATAAATATCTGTGTTATGCTAGCAAGTAGAAGTTCAAAAAAAAAATGGATGAGATTGGGTCCCCTCAGATCTAAACAATCTTGTTTTTTTGAACATAAAGAAATAAAGAAGCCATTGCAATTGCCGGAAATACTAAGCCTACTAAAGGCACAAAAATAGAGGGAAAAGTGAAAGTTGTCATAAAACGGGGTACCTCGATTTACTATATTGCACCTGTTATTATTTTTTTTATATCATATTTTACAATAATTATAATTCAAAATTGTAATTATTATGAATTGGTCTTTATTATTAAATTCAATTTATTAATAAATTGAATTTGAAAATTCTTATAGAAGTAATAAATATCTATATATCTAAGTAAGTATATAGACTAAGTCCAAGGAATGTAGAACTAAATAAATGGACTTATTCTTCTTTCTACACGAAAGATACCTATGATAATCAACTTTATTATATTAATTATATTTAATTAGATTTTTTTCTTAATTTCTTTGTGTTTTGTTCTTGTCTTCTAATTTGAAAAGGTTTCTTACAAATTCTTGAAAGATTTGCTAGAATGCGACACAACCAGGATTTTTAGTGAAAATGAGATTTTCGGGCGATGCAGAAAGATAAAAAACTATATATCTATCTTTTCTATATTTGATTATCTACGTAAGGCGAAATTCGTTTTATTTGCCTAATGTCACGAAAGGAAGAACTCACGCTTTTATCTTCTTGATAAAGACTTCTTAATTAGTAATGGGAAATCTAGGTAAAAAAAAAGAGTTATCCGCAACTTTTGCTTCTTTCTACAATTAGATCTTAGGTCACCAACAAAAGACAATTGCGTTCTTATTTACTTTAATTCCGACAAGCTAACTACTTGTTTGCTACAAATAAAATAATTGAACTTAATACGCTCTACTTGATTGAATTTGAATTCAACGGAAAAAAGGCGTGGAGCTTAAATAACTCACTCAGAACACTTTTTAAAGTATTACGTGGTACGATTAGGTCGAATAAACCTTTCTGGAATAAATATTCAGCCGCTTGTGAACCTTCAGGTACTGTTTTATTCAATGTTTGTTCAATTACTCTTTTACCCGCAAATGCAATGTAGGAATTGGGTTCGGCAATAATGATATCTCCCAACATACCAAAACTAGCTGTTACCCCACCAGTAGTAGGAGATGTAAGGATTGATACATAAAATAACTTTTTATTGGATTGATAATCATATAAGGCAGATGATATTTTAGCCATTTGCATCAAGCTCAAACTTCCTTCTTGCATGCGCGCCCCCCCCGAAGCGCACACTATAATAAGAGGTATAAGTCGATTGGTAGCATACTCAATCAAACGAGTGATTTTCTCCCCCACCACGGATCCCATACTACCTCCCATAAACTGAAAATCCATAACCCCAATTGCTATGAGAATACCATTTAGTTGACCTACACCTGTTTGAACAGCCTCAGTTAATCCTGTCTTTCTTTGATAAGAATCAATACGATCTTTATAAGGCTCCTCCTCCGAATGAAATCCAATGGGATCCAGAGAAACCATGTCTTCATCCATAGGATACCAAGTACCGGGATCGATCGAAAGTTCGATTCTTTCTGAACTACTCATTTTCAAATGATATCCACATTGTTCACAAATATTCATTTTTGATTTCAAAAATTTCTTATAATTTAATCCATAACAATTTTCGCATTGAACCCACAAATGTCTGTATTTTTGAGTTGCATCGAGATCATTAGACCCTTCTCTTAGAGTTAAATCACTACTCTTCGCGTGGGTTCGTAGACTGGACCTCCCGCTTTCACTACTATTTATACGTTTATCAAAAATGTACCTAGAAATGTAACAGTCACTACTATCACTTACAATGGACGTATCAATACAGATTTGAGACTGAAGATAACTGTCAATGCAACTATTAATGTGATTATTCCAACTAGATTGAATTACATACATGTAATGATTGGATAAGGAATCTTCACTCGTAGATCCATTATTCATACAACTAGAATTGCGATAATGATAAAAAGAATTCTCTAATTCACTCATAAAAGAATGGTCGTTGTCAATCTCAAAAATATGATTTTCAATATCAAAATAGATAGAATAAGTATCTCCATTACTATCCCTAACTAAAAAAGTATCATCAGAGAGAAAATTCCAAATGTCTTTGAAGCCGAATAAACGATCCACATTAGTGTAACTAGAATTGTCACGACCCCTGCAACTATGAATATTTTTAGCCCTACCTTTTCTATTCGGATCTTCACTTTCACTAGTATTTTCAACAGGACCAAGATTGTCCATTGAGTTCTTTATCCCATACCTATGCTCTAACTCTTTTTTAAACACCATCGAATTAAACCACCATCTTTCCATAGAGTTTTCTTGCCCCCTATTTGTTTGCATAAAAATACAATAGATGAATAGTCATTCGAGCCACAATTCTTTAGTTTTATTTATTTCCTATCAGACTAAACATAAAATTTCAATCACTGAAATGTGAAAAAAGATTCTTTTTTGTTTTATGGGAATCCGGGGGTAAAACTTCACTATATATGATATGAATATGATGGATTCTAAATATTATAAATAATAATGGTAAAGAGGGGTTTTTTCTATGTCTTCGTATCGAACAAAAAAAGAACTATTTGTTCTCTCCTCGAAACATTCGTAAAATCTCGTCTAATAAAAAACTAATAACAAGTAATAAATTTAGGTTCTATTCTAACACGAAACGAAGAGGACAATATATGGAGTGGGTCGAAAGATTTGTGATACTTCGCTTGATTCAGGGAAACTACAGGATATATAAAGAATATACCAATCCTAAAGATAAGGATCCATAGGTTTAATTGTGGATACAAGACAACAATAGAAACATTTGAGTCTTAGATT